TCCTATCACTTCCTATCATTTAATATCCATCCCTTTGGTCTTATTGACATAAGAGATGTCATTTATAGTCTATCTCTTTCTATATATGGAAAGTCAAGAAATTCTCATCGAAACATCGAGAAATTGTGCATATAGAAAACTCTAAAGAAAGAAAAAAAGGAGACCCATGCCATGATTTTCAAATCTTTTCTACTTAGTAGTCTAAGTTTCTCGATGAGGATAATTAATTCGGTCGTTGTGGTCGGACTCTTTTATGGATTTCTGACCACATTCTCCATAGGTCCCTCTTATATCTTCTTTCTCCAATCTTGGATTATGGAAGAAGGAGATATCCGCGACTACTGGCGGTTTCATTATGGGGCAGCTCATGATCTTCATATCGATCTATTATCCACCTCTGCATCTAGCATTGAGCCAACCCCATACGATCACTGCCCCAGTTCGACCCTAGCTTTTGGTTCATTTCTATTGTAGCAATTTCAAGTACGTAAAAGATTCTATCCATGCGTATTCCCGAATAATTTTCAATTATTTAATCCATTTATTTTACCAAGTTCAACGTTAGCCAGATTAGCAAACATCTATATGTTTCGATGGAACAAGAAGATGTTATTTGTAACAAGTAGCTTTGTTGGTTCATTGGTCCCATTTTATTCATGAAATGGGCTATAGGGCTATTATTCTATATACGGGACTGCTGTTCGAAGGATTCAAAAATCGGTTTTCTAAGAGAGAATTGGGAGAGGCTTTGGGTGAAATCTATACTGTTCTCTTATTTAGCACCTGCTTATACTATTTAGGAAGAACACCTAATCCTTTTTTAAGGTATAAACTACCCTAGATAGATAAAGTTCCAGAGGTAGAAGAAGGGCTAGAAGAAGAAATCGAAAGAGAAAAATGGGAAAAAAGTCTGGAAGAAAGCGATCGAAAAATAATAGACGCTTTATAAAAGCCTTATTTATACTTCGAAAACCCTGTCCTTACTTTTCTATTCGATTCGAAACAAAGGGTTCGTCCATTGCGATATAGAAAAGGTTGGGTCTTCGACAATGCTATACAAAAGGAAATGTCGCAATATTTTTTTAATACATGCCTAAGTGATGGAAGACAAAGAATATCTTTTACATATCCACTTAGTTTATCCACTTTTGAGGAAATGATAGAACAAAAAATGAGAAATTTGCACACAGAAAAATTCTCCCCCAAAGAACGATAGAATTTTTTGGTTTCTACTAATGAACAAAAAAGAGACAATCTAATTGAGGAATTGCAAAGGCGAACAAAAGCTCTAGAAAAAGGACTTCTTATTTCAGATATACTCGATAAAAGGACGAGACTTATTTATTCCACCAAAAAGGTCAAAAAGATCGACCTTTAGTAAAGGAAGCATTAAAAAACCTAATCGGAGAGGAAGAGGTAGGCATATATTTGCGCGACAAATATGATCCTTTTTTAGCCGGACCAGCTCGAGGACGTGTGAAAGACTTGAAAAATAAAGACAAACTCAAGACTAATGTTTTTGTTCCTTTTCGATTAACAAATAAAAGAAGAAAAAGAAATACAAAAATAAGGAGATGCATAAATGAGTGGATAAATAGTCTTTATGCACTACTTCTTTCTAACGATTCGAATGCTCTCTTAAAATGGGAGAAAGGTGTGAGTCGTAGGTCGGAACGTCTAGCAAGGTCTTATCTATCACTACTTTATTTATGTAATTATTTATGTAATTAGGTCTTCTCTTCATCTTCATGATTATGAGCCTCCTTACGATGATTATGCAAAATAGTAATTAATAAGAAAATAGAGGAAATCTCTAAAAGGGTTCCCCTATGGTCATTCCAATTGAACAAGGACCTGGAGGATTGGTATTTATTCGAGAAAGGGTTCATCAGGATGTTTTCTGAAATTCCTTCACATAAACACAAACGCATACAACTTTATACTGAAGCCCATCAGGATGCCTTCCATAAAGGTTGGAATGATCCTCCACCTTCCCCCCAGATGTTCCCCTACTTGACCCTAAGGAGAATACCATAATACTGAACTGGGGTGAGATAGCTTTCGACTACTCTCAGGCGGATTTGACTCGCGGGCTAATCGCTGGAACCATGCGTGGCCTAAGACGTAAAACAGTTCTTTTGGGAGTCTATGAACCATATCTACAATCCCCTCTTTTTAGGGATCGAGTAAAGAACATATTTTTAAGGATTTTTTTGGAATCTTGAAAATAATCAATTTCCTTTCAATTTCCTTTTTTCCAGTAAGGTTGAAAACTAAGGAAGAAAGGGCAAGGAAAAAAGATGAACTAACCAAGGAAGAACTGTTGTAGAAGCTGCAGCAAAAAGTGAGAGAGACCTATCACTTAGAGGTAGAAGACCAGCAAGAGGCCTATGAAGAAGCCTTCGAGGTTTGGGATGAGGTCCTACATGGTTATGGAATGGAAGGAAGAAGTTTGGCGTTATTAGCGCAATCTTTTCTTAGAAAATACATTGTATTACCTTCTTTGAGAATAGCGATTTTCGAACCATTTCCTATAAGAGAATGGTTTTCATATGATTACTTTGAGAAATTGATTCTATATCAAACTATAGCTATTGCATTAAAGAAGAAAAGAAACTAATAGAAGTCGAAGACGCGGAATGGTAGTGAATAGAGAGAAAGATTCTTCTGATTTTCTTGTTCCCGAGAATATTCTATCTATCTCCTAGACGCCGTAGAGAATTGAGAATTTTCATGTCTTTCAATTCTCGTACTCGTAATTGGAAAGTTACGGAAGGAGATCCATCATTTTGCAATGAAAACAACATAAAAAACTCTGGACAATTTCTAAATCAGGCCAAGCGTCTTAATAGATATGCAAAAAAATTCATTATTGGCCCACCATTGATTAGAAGATTTAGCTTGTATGAATCGCTATTGGTTTGATACGAATAATGGCAGTCGTTTCAGTATGTTAAGGATACAGATGTATCCACAATTCATTTAGAGTTACTTAATAGCCTATTTCTTATACCATATCTCTATCCCGTGAAATTCTCGAGCCGAAAGATGGATGCATATGCTGTGTTTCATTTTGCTAAATGATACCAATTTAATGGTGTATCAATTCAATAAATTGGATATAGCAATAAATAAATCAGCAAAATTCTTTTATTTTAGATAGAAAAAATGTTTTTTCTATCTAAAATAAAAGAATGTACCCTTCTATCCAAATCCAATTTGCATCGATAAAATAAATCCAAATTCCAGTAGTACATGAATAATTGCAAATTTTTGTGTGTACGAGATTAGAATAACTTCAAAATAACTGACATAATTTTTTATTTTTCCTGATCAGAAAAATACATGAAAAAGAAAGGAGGTAGAAAAATTTTGGGATTTATGGTTAAAGAAGAAAAAGAAGAAAACAGGGGTTCTGTTGAATTTCAAGTATTCAGTTTCACCAATAAGATACGGAGACTTGCTTCACATTTGGAATTACACAAAAAAGATTTTTTATCGGAAAGAGGTCTACGAAGACTTTTGGGAAAACGTCAACGTTTGCTGGCTTATTTGGCAAAGAAAAATAGAGTACGTTATAAGAAATTAATCAGTCAGTTGGGTATTCGGGAGCAGTAATTTAATCGTTCGAATTTTTTTCTTATTTTATTAGTAGTCTTATAGTAGTCTTAGATTTTGCATTTTGATGAGCCTCGTTTTGAGGAATTCATGGAATAATGAATTAAGGAAGAAAGGATATGAGTCTACCGCTTACAAGAAAAGATCTCATGATAGTCAATATGGGCCCTCACCACCCATCAATGCATGGTGTTCTTCGACTGATCGTTACTCTCGATGGTGAAGATGTTATTGATTGTGAACCCATATTGGGCTATTTACACAGAGGAATGGAAAAAATCGCGGAAAACCGAACTATTATACAATACTTACCCTATGTAACACGGTGGGATTATTTAGCTACTATGTTCACAGAAGCAATAACCGTAAATGCACCAGAATTTTTGGAAAATATTCAAGTACCCCAAAGAGCCAGCTATATTAGGGTAATTATGCTAGAATTGAGCCGCATAGCTTCTCATTTATTATGGCTTGGACCTTTTATGGCGGATCTCGGTGCGCAGACTCCTTTTTTCTATATTTTCAGAGAAAGAGAATTGATATATGATCTATTTGAAGCTGCTACAGGTATGCGAATGATGCATAATTATTTTCGCATCGGAGGAGTAGCTGCTGATCTACCCTATGGATGGATAGATAAATGTTTAGATTTCTGCGATTATTTTTTACGAGGAGTTGTTGAATATCAAAAACTTATTACACATAATCCCGTTTTTTTGGAACGAGTTGAAGGAGTCGGTTTTATTAGCGGAGAAGAAGCAGCAAATTGGGGTTTATCAGGACCAATGTTACGAGCTTCCGGAATAAAATGGGATCTTCGTAAAGTTGATCCTTATGAATCTTATAATCAATTCGATTGGGAAGTCCAATGGCAAAAAGAAGGAGATTCATTAGCTCGTTATTTAGTACGAATCGGTGAAATGAGAGAATCCATCAAAATTATTCAACAGGCTGTAGAGAAAATTCCTGGGGGCCCTTATGAGAATTTAGAAGTCCGGCGCTTTAATAGAGCAAAAAACTCCGAATGGAATGATTTTGAATATCGATTTCTTGGTAAAAAACCTTCGCCCAATTTTGAATTGTCAAAGCAAGAACTTTATGCAAGAGTGGAAGCCCCAAAAGGCGAATTAGGAATTTATTTGATAGGAGATAATAGTCTTTTCCCTTGGAGATGGAAAATTCGTCCACCAGGGTTTATTAATTTGCAAATTCTTCCTCAGCTAGTTAAAAAAATGAAATTGGCTGATATCATGACGATATTAGGTAGTATAGATATCATTATGGGGGAAGTTGATCGTTGAAATGATAATAGATAGGGTAGAGGTACAAACTATCAACTCTTTTTCGAAATCAGAATTTATAAAAGAAGTCTATGGACTGATATGGATTCTACCCATTTTTACCCTCTTATTGGGAATCACAATAGAAGTACTAGTAATTGTGTGGTTAGAAAGAGAAATATCCGCATCGATACAACAACGTATTGGTCCTGAATATGCTGGGCCCTTGGGCCTTCTTCAAGCTATAGCAGATGGGGCTAAGCTACTTTTTAAGGAAGATCTCCTACCATCCCGAGGAGATATTCCTTTGTTTAGCATCGGACCCTCTATAGCAGTCATATCAATTCTATTAAGTTTTTTAGTGATTCCTTGGGGGTATCGTCTTGTTTTAGCCGATCTTAGTATTGGTGTTTTTTTATGGATTGCTATTTCAAGTATTGCTCCTATAGGTCTTCTTATGGCAGGATATAGCTCAAATAATAAATATTCTTTTTCAGGTGGTCTACGAGCTGCTGCTCAATCTATTAGTTATGAAATACCATTAACTTTTTGTGTGCTAGCGATATCTCTACGTGTGATTCGTTAAAATATATGATCTCTTTCCTCTAAAATGAATTGAATATCTATTTTCAATTTTCTTATTCCGTATTCGGGTTGACCATATTCGGGTTGATAAGTTAAACTAGATAGTTATATGAGTGAAACAAAACAGCTTATTAATTTGTAGTAAAAAGAAAAAATCTCATTTCCTATGTACAAGAATAAAGTTGAAGTAAACATAAGCAGTGTAAACTCTTTACCCCAAGGTTGAGATTTTTTGATTAATCATCATATCTTGAAGCGGGCAAGAATAAAAGATTCTCGGTAGGGAGTTCAATTACTAGAATATCCCCATATATATACTAAAATATTCTTATATATTACTATAACCATAAAGGGAATCCATCAAAAATTAGTGAGCGGTTAGGAACACTAAAGTACATAAAAGATTTGTAATGAGGGTAATCTAAGGTATTAGAGATTTTTCCTCATAAAAGGAATCATAATAAGGACTTGAAATTGGTGGAAATGATCAAGAAGTACTTTCTTAAGATTCCGATCTAGAGTATATCCCCATTCACTTGTTAAGGAAATAGCTATCAAGAACGAATTAACCCTTTATTCCTTTTTTCTTTTTAAGTACCCCCTCCTGGGGGAAAGAAGAAGAGGACAAAAGATATGGAATGCAATAAAAGAAAAAGAATTTTGATTTATTCTTTCCTTCCTCTATCCATATTCATACAGAATTACTCATGAACTAATGCCCAATTCTTTCTACTTATTGATTGATATAATGAGTGTGTTATTGCAAGATTAAGTTATTTCTGAACAAAGAAAAATTCTCATTATAAAGGATGAGATCAATTCGGAAGCACTTTTTTCTTATTCTAGCAGATGGAATTCCTTTGGTCTAATTTAGGACTTTCCAATCGATTTTTATCTTACCTAATTGTATATACGCCCTATCCACGTCCAGGGGGATAATACCGAAAGAGTCCTTTCCTTTTTTCTGATCATAGAGGAGCCGTATGAAGCTAAGGTTTCATGTACGGTTTTGCAATAGCGGTGGGAACTGTGATGTTATTATCGACTATGATTATCTAACAGTTCAAGTACAGTTGATATAGTTGAAGCCCAGTCAAAATATGGTTTTTTTGGATGGAATATTTGGCGTCAGCCTATAGGCTTTTTAGTTTTTCTAATTTCTTCTTTGGCCGAATGTGAAAGATTACCCTTTGATTTACCAGAAGCAGAGGAGGAATTAGTAGCAGGTTATCAAACGGAATATTCTGGTATCAAATATGGTTTATTTTTTCTTGTTTCTTACCTAAATTTATTAGTTTCCTCTTTATTTGTAACAGTTCTTTACTTAGGCGGGTGGAATTTCTCTATTCCCTACATATCCATTTTTGGGTTTTTCCAAATGAATAAAATGGTTGGAATTTTTGAAATGACAATGGGTATCCTTATTACATTAACTAAAGCTTATTTATTTCTCTTCGTTTCTATCACAATAAGATGGACTTTACCCAGGATGAGAATGGATCAATTATTAAATCTTGGATGGAAATTTCTTTTACCTATTTCCTTGGGCAATCTCTTATTAACAACTTCTTCCCAACTTGTTTCACTATAAATAAGACAATACAATAAATAAGACAATACAATACCAGTAAGAATATTTGAAACTCAAAAGTTCTCTCAAACAAGAGAAAGAAACATCCCCTTTTTTCATAGATATTTAGAATATGTTCCCCATGTTAACTGGGTTCATGAGTTATGGTCAACAAACAATACGCGCCGCAAGATACATTGGTCAAAGTTTCATAATTACCTTATCGCACACAAATCGTTTACCTATAACTATTCACTACCCTTATGAAAAATCAATTACATCAGAACGTTTCCGGGGGCGAATCCACTTTGAATTTGATAAATGTATTGCTTGTGAAGTATGCGTTCGCGTATGCCCAATAGATCTACCCCTTGTAGATTGGAGATTTGAAAAAGATATTAAAAAGAAACAATTGCTAAACTATAGCATTGATTTCGGAGTTTGTATATTTTGTGGTAACTGTGTTGAGTACTGTCCAACAAACTGTTTATCAATGACTGAAGAGTATGAACTTTCTACTTATGATCGTCATGAATTGAATTATAATCAAATTTCTTTGAGTCGGTTACCAATCTCTATAATTGGAGATTACACAATTCAAACAATTAGGAATTCGACTCAAAGTAAAATAGACAAAGAAAAATCTTGGAATTCAAGAACGATTACTGATTACTAAGATTTTTTCTTTTTTGCTAGAAAAAATCCAATAATGATTTACTAACTATAAAGAAAAACGAATAACTACTGCTTGTTGCAAATCGCTCCCTGATTTGAGCTAAGAGTAGATTTTTGTGATGTGATTTCTAACTATACAACTTGATTCTATACAAAAAAATCCTAATGCCTTTTTCCTTCCTTGAATCTTTTAGTTTTAGTCAGTTCATGAAATATTTCATACTATTAATTTATTTTACCCATAATGGATTTACCTGGACCAATACATGAGATTCTTGTGCTATTTGGGGGATCTGTTCTTCTATTGGGGGGTTTAGGGGTAGTATTACTTACCAACCCCATTTATTCTGCCTTTTCGCTGGGATTGGTTCTTGTTTGTATATCCTTATTCTATATTTTATTGAATTCCTACTTTGTAGCTGTCGCACAACTCCTTATTTATGTGGGAGCTATAAATGTCTTAATCATATTTGCCGTAATGTTCGTAAATAGCTCAGAATGGTCTAAAGATAAGAATTATTGGACTATTGGGGATGGGTTCACTTCACTCGTTTGTACAACTATTCCTTTTTCACTAATGACTACTATCCCAGATACGTCATGGTATGGAATTCTTTGGACTACAAGATCAAACCAAATTGTAGAACAGGGTCTCATAAATAATGTTCAACAAATTGGGATTCATTTAGCAACCGATTTTTATCTTCCGTTTGAACTCATTTCCATAATTCTTTTAGTTTCTTTGATAGGTGCAATTACTATGGCTCGGCAATAAGAAATACTTAGAATGAGTCAAAATTCTTAGAATTCAAAATTTGAAATAAATAGCTAAAAAATCGAAATTTTGATTTAGTAAAACCCATCTACTGCCAACAAATACCTCTTTTCTCTTTTGTTGTGTAATTGTTCTATTCTAATTAATTGAATCGGTTCAATTCTTGTCGTCATATTGAAATGAATCGAGATTGATAAGGAGTTAGTTAATGATGTTTGAGCATGTACTTTTTTTGAGTGTCTATTTATTTTCGATTGGTATCTATGGATTGATCACAAGCCGAAACATGGTTAGAGCTCTGATATGTCTTGAACTTATACTGAATTCAATTAATCTAAATCTCGTAACATTTTCTGATCTATTTGATAGTCGCCAATTAAAAGGCGACATTTTCACAATCTTTGTTATAGCCCTTGCGGCTGCTGAAGCAGCTATTGGACTATCCATTCTTTCTTCAATTCATCGTAACAGAAAATCAACTCGTATCAATCAATCGAATTTTTTAAATAATTAGTCATAAGCATTACATAGAATCATCTAAACAAGGACGCGCATATAATAATATGGAGTCTTAAAATGAATAGAAATTGAATACTAAAATAGTATTTGACAATTTCGATTTTATTAATAGATTGTTGCATTGTATTGTTTTTTACTTATTGCATTTTTCTATTAATTGATATTGCAATTTGAATATTGCAATAATTTATGTTGAAAGCACGATAGCCAATTTATTGGCTAATTCGAATTCCTATATACAATTCGTATAATCATGATTGTTGAAACTCAAAATTCAAGTCTCTTGGCTCTTTTCATATTTTCTCACAAATGGATTAAAAAATAAATTGCATTGTTTGTTGAAGTTTGGATAAACCATTGCTTCGTCTGGTGTCTACAATACATATGATTCATATAGTACTAATTTCATTTTTACCAGATCGAAAATTTTTTATGTTTAAAAAAAGGAAAATTTATAGATCCAATGTCACATTCAGTAAAAATTTATGATACATGTATAGGGTGTACTCAATGTGTACGAGCTTGTCCAACAGATGTATTGGAAATGATACCCTGGGATGGATGTAAAGCCAAGCAAATTGCTTCCGCGCCGAGAACCGAAGATTGTGTGGGTTGTAAGAGATGTGAATCCGCCTGCCCAACAGATTTTTTAAGTGTTCGCGTTTATTTAGGGCCTGAAACAACCCGCAGCATGGCTCTATCTTATTGATACGTTACAAAAAACTCCATTTGAATCGTTTGATTCCTCTTTACCGAAAAAGCCCGTGCTCGAAATAATCGAGCACGGGCGTTTCTGGTCAAAACGTATCTTGTCTTTATCACTTTACCATGAGTTACTTTCCTTGGTTAACAATACTTGTTGTTTTGCCGATATTTGCGGGTTCATTAATTTTCTCTCTACCTCATAGGGGGAACAAAATAGTCAGGTGGTATACTATATCCATTTGTTTATTAGAATTCCTTTTAATGACTTATGCATTCTGTTATCATTTCCAATTGGAGGATCCCTTAATCCAATTAAAGGAGGATTCTAAATGGATAGATGTCTTTGATTTCCACTGGAGATTGGGAATTGATGGACTTTCATTAGGATCCATTTTATTGACAGGATTTATCACTACTTTAGCTACTTTAGCATCTCGGCCAGTTACTCGGAATTCGCGATTATTCTATTTCCTGATGCTAGCAATGTATAGTGGTCAAATAGGATTATTTTCTTCTCGAGACCTTTTACTTTTTTTTATCATGTGGGAATTAGAATTAATTCCTGTTTACTTACTTTTATCCATGTGGGGGGGAAAGAGGCGTCTGTATTCAGCTACAAAGTTTATTTTGTACACTGCGGGGGGTTCCATTTTTTTCTTAATCGGAGTTCTAGGTATGGGCTTATATGGTTCTAACGAACCAAGATTAGATTTGGAAAGATTAATTAATCAATCATACCCTGCGACATTGGAAATACTATTTTATTTCGGCTTCCTTATTGCTTATGCTGTCAAATTGCCGATTATACCCCTACATACATGGTTACCAGATACCCATGGAGAAGCACATTACAGTACATGTATGCTTTTAGCGGGAATCCTATTAAAGATGGGAGCATACGGATTGATTCGGATCAACATGGAATTGTTACCTCATGCTCATTATATATTTTCCCCCTGGTTGGTAATAATAGGAGCGACGCAAATAATCTATGCAGCTTCAACTTCTCTTGGTCAACGAAATTTCAAAAAAAGAATAGCCTACTCCTCCGTATCTCACATGGGTTTCATAATTATAGGAATTGGTTCTATAACCAACATTGGACTCAATGGAGCTATTTTACAAATACTATCCCATGGATTTATTGGTGCTACACTTTTTTTCTTGGCGGGAACGACTTGTGATAGAATGCGTCTTGTTTATCTCGAAGAACTGGGGGGGATATCTATTCCAATGCCAAAAATTTTTACCATGTTTAGTAGCTTTTCAATGGCTTCTCTTGCCTTGCCAGGAATGAGTGGTTTTGTTGCAGAATTAGTAGTATTTTTTGGACTAATTACTAGTCCAAAATTTCTTTTAATGCCAAAAATGCTAATTACTTTTGTAATGGCAATTGGAATGATATTAACTCCTATTTTTTTATTATCTATGTTACGTCAGATGTTCTATGGATACAAGCTATTTAATGTTCCAAACTTGAATTTTGTAGATTCTGGACCACGAGAACTCTTTCTTTTAATCTGTATTTTTTTACCAGTAATAGGAATTGGTATTTATCCGGATTTTGTTCTCTCGCTATCCGTTGACAGGGTAGAGGCTATCTTATCCAATTATTATCCTAAATAGGATTTTCTTTTTTTTTAACTAGTCTGCTCTAGATTCCATAGTGGAAAAAAATCAAATAATTCAGAAAAAAGTAAAAAAGTCTAATTAGATCCATCTCGAATTTTTGAGAACCCTTTGAGAAGTCGCTCGAGGGGTTCTCAAATCAAACAAAAGTGAAAAAAACTTGCATTTCATGAGGTTTTTTTATGTTGTGTAATCATTTAGATGGTAATGTAAACGAACCATAACTATGTAAACCCATTCCTAATAGATTGATACCAAAATAGCAGATCCAAATTATAAGAAATCCTATAGAAGCTACAAGTGCCGAATTCGTACCCTTCCAATTTTGATTTGTTCTACTATGTAAATAAATCGCGAATATGGTCCAAGTAATAAATGCCCAAGTTTCCTTGGGATCCCAATTCCAATAGGATCCCCACGCCTCATTAGCCCATACTGCTCCACAAAGAATACCTATGGTTAAAAGGGTAAACCCTAGACTAATGACACGATAACTCCAATAATCCAAACGCTCAGTTAATTGGTATTTGTAATAATTTGGAAATGAAGGAAAAGAGGTGTTTTTTAAAGCACTTCTTTCTACATTGAAATATTCAATCTCACTAAAGAAAAATGTTTTAATTAAAACATTTTTCTTATTACAAAAGATATCGAAATTTTTTCGATATTTAATGATTAGAAGAGCGGCTGATAATAAGGACCCACACAAAAGAGTTGCATAGCTTAATAACATCATACTTACATGCATCATTAACCACTGAGATTGTAGAGCAGGTACTAGTATTGTGGATTGATGCATTTCTGTTAAAAGACCCGACGTGGCAAAGCCTTGCGTTAAAATAGTACTTGGTGCTGTTATTGTGCTTAAATCATTTTTAGAGCTCTGTATCTTAGGAATCGTATGAATAATATAGAGAGCCCATGAAAGGAAGATTAATGACTCGTATAAATTACTTAATGGAAAATGTCCCGAGGAAGCCCAACGAGAAACTAAGAATCCTGTTATAGAGAAAAAAGTAGCTATCATCCCTTTTTCTGACGAATCACGTAACCCCCCAAGTTCACGAACTAATAAGGTTATCAAATGAATCGTAATCACAATTGAAATGGTTGAGAAAGAGATATGAGTTAATATATGTTCTAAAGTTGCAAATAGCATAAGGAGAGGTCCCATTACAAAATTGGAAATCAAGAATCGAATTCATTTTCTAATCTATTGTATTCTTTTTCGAGAATGCCGCCACTCGGACTCGAACCGAGATGCTTGAGCACTGCTTCCTAAGAGCAGCGTGTCTACCGATTTCACCATGGCGGCTAACTTGAAATAATAGCTAACTTAAAAGAATAATAGTTATTTTCTCACGAATCGTCGAGATTGGAAGAGTCCATATAATTTAGGAACATTAGAATCTTCATTAAAATAGGACTTCGTTAGGTAGTATCGTCGCGGATTTCTTTTTTAACAATAAATTCTTGCGCAATAGAAACTAAGCTTGAAAGAGTTGGAACAGTTTTTTTCTTCAGTTGAAATATGGAACTAATTTGTTTCTCATTTAATCGATTCTTTCAATCAAATGCACAAAATCCAAAAAAAAGCCTTTTCTATCTATTACAATTTCATCATTAAATACAAAGAATTTTGGAATTTAGAAAATGAAATTCTTTATGCTCCTTATTAATACCAATTACCAAGCCTAAACCAATTTTTTTGTGAATTTTGGATAAGATAGTAAGTCCTATCGCAAGAGTACTCTACTTTTCATAATAGAATAGAAAGATTCTATTATGAAAAGTTCATCAATAGGAAAAGAATACTTAGGAATCAGTATAACAAAAACTTTTGTTCTATATACCGGAGGGGTTAGCTCTAACGAATATTGTACCGAGGAATTCGACACAGAAAAATACATTCATTAATGAATCTGAATTATTCATCTTAAATAATTGGAATTTCTTTGGGATAGGTCAATTCATATTATTCCAAAACTAGATTATTTATTTGGTTGTCGCCCAGAAAAACCTTTTGGTTTTGGATGCTCGTTGCTCCTGGAAAATGCTCTTGATTTTGCTAGAAAATAAGTTTGTACTATAGAAAAATAAGTCTTTTTCTTCCAAAGATTTTTACGAATACGCTTTTTTGACATCGAAGTACGTTTTTTTGGAACTGCCATTCAAAAAGGGGGTTACTTACTCTTTTTTCTAGTTGTATGTGAAAGACATCTATTGTCACAAATCAATCCTTCCTTCTACTTTTTCTTAGTATTTATACTTAGATACTGAAATTCTAAATTCTTTTTTACGCCATTTCGTGTAATGCAGATAAGACAATAGTTTTTTAGTCTATTTTTTCATATATATTCTAGACTTTGCTTTAATAATATAGAATATATACAAAGATTTTTTATTTTAATCAATTTAAATATCAATTATACCCCATATGTAGGGGGGTCCATCTCACATATAAGACGTGGGGATAAAAAGAAGAGAAAATCAAAATTGTTAATTAAGTTCGGAATGGTATTTCATAATTGGAATTCCCATAAAAATTCCCATAAAAAAAACAAATACTTAGTCTCTTAAACAAGAGATTCTAAGATTTAAGTAATTCTAGTCATTTTGAATTAGGATTTCTGTTCTATATGAAGTAAGGAATATCGTCGAATTTCCTAGAAACATAGGTTTTCATTGGAATTCAATCAATCAGTTACAAAACAAAAGAATTATTTCATTTTAATAGAAAGAAATTTGAAAATAAATAAAAAGTAAAATGATTCAATCTTTTTTTTCTATTCCTTCAGAAAGAGATAAGAATTGGTGAATCGGAAACAATTTTATTTTATAGAAAATTAAAGTAAAAATTTCAAGGAAAATTCCAATTTTTTTTCTTATGGAACATACATATGAATATGCATGGGTAATACCTTTTCTTCCACTTCCGGTTATTATGTCAATAGGGGTTGGACTTCTTCTTATTCCGACAGCAACAAAAAATCTTCGTCGTATATGGGCTTTTCCTAGTGTTTTACTCTTAAGTATAGCTATGGTATTCTCAGTTCACCTGTCTATTCAACAAATAAATGGAAGTTTTATCTATCAATATCTATGGTCTTGGACCATCAATAATGATTTTTCCCTAGAGTTTGGATACTTGATCGACCCGCTTACTTCTATTATGTTAATACTAATTACTACTGTAGGAATTATGGTTCTTATTTATAGTGACGATTATATGTCTCACGATGAAGGATATTTGAGATTTTTTGTTTATATAAGTTTTTTCAATACTTCCATGTTGGGATTGGTTACTAGTTCCAATTTGATACAAATTTATTTTTTTTGGGAACTTGTGGGAATGTGTTCTTATTTATTAATAGGCTTTTGGTTCACACGGCCAATTGCAGCGAGTGCTTGTCAAAAAGCCTTTGTAACTAATCGTGTAGGGGATTTTGGTTTGTTATTAGGAATTTTAGGTTTTTTTTGGATAACAGGTAGTTTAGAGTTTCGGGATTTGTTCCAAATAGCTAATAACTGGATTCCAAATAATGGGATTAATTCCTTAATTACTACTTTGTGTGCCTTTTTATTATTCCTTGGTGCAGTTGCGAAATCCGCACAATTCCCTCTTCACGTATGGTTACCCGATGCTATGGAAGGTCCCACTCCCATTTCGGCTCTTATACACGCAGCAACCATGGTTGCTGCGGGAATTTTTCTTATAGCTCGACTTCTTCCTCTTTTCATATCCCTACCCTTGATAATGAGTTTCATTTCTTTAGTAGGTACAATAACACTCTTTTTAGGGGCTACTTTAGCTCTTGCTCAGAGAGATATTAAAAGAAGCTTGGCCTATTCTACAATGTCTCAATTGGGTTATATGATGTTAGCTCTAGGTATAGGTTCTTATCAAGCTGCTTTATTCCATTTAATCACTCATGCTTATTCGAAAGCTTTATTGTTCTTAGGATCTGGATCTATTATTCATTCAATGGAACCCCTTGTTGGATATTCACCAGATAAAAGTCAGAATATGGTTCTTATGGGTGGTTTAAGAAAATACGTTCCAATTACAAGAATTACTTTTTTATGTGGTACACTTTCTCTTTGTGGTATTCCACCTCTTGCTTGCTTTTGGTCTAAAGATGAAATTCTTAGTAATAGTTGGTTGTATTCCCCAATTTTTGGAATAATAGCCTCTTTCACTGCAGGATTAACCGCGTTTTATATGTTTCGGGTATATTTACTTACCTTTGATGGGTATTTGCGTGTTCATTTTCAAAATTACAGTAGCACTAAAGAGAGTTCGTTCTATTCAATATCTTTATGGGGAAAAAGAATATCCAAAGGAGTCAATAGAGGTTTCGTTTTATCAACAACGAATAGTGGAGTTTCTTTTTTTTCACAAAATACATCCAGAATTAACGGTAATCCAAGAAATAGGATAGGATCTTTTAGTACTTCCTTTGGAGTTAAAAATACTTCTGTCTATCCTCAGGAAACGGGAAATACTATGCTATTCCCTCTTCTCATATTACTATTTTTTACTTTGCTCATTGGATTCATAGGAATTCATTTTGATAATGGAGTAATAGAGTTATCCATATTATCAAAATGGTTAAATCCATCAATAAACTTTTTCCTGCAAAGTTTAAATTCTTCCATAAATTCGTATGAATTTTTCACCAATGCGATTTCTTCCGTAAGTCTAGCTATTTTGGGTCTATTCATAGCATATATTTTCTATGGGTCCGCTTATTCATTTTTTCAGAATTTGGATTTAATAAATTCCCTTGTAAAAAAAAGTCCAAAAAAAACTTTTTCGGATCAAGTCAAAAAAAGGGTATACAGTTGGTCATATAATCGCGGTTATATAGATATTTTCTATACAAGGGTCTTTACCTTGGGTATAAGAGGATTAACCGAACTAACGCAGTTTTTTGATAAGGGTGTCATTGATGGAATTATCAATGGAGTAGGTCTTGCTGGTTTTTGTATAGGAGAAGAAATAAAATATGTTGGGGGAGGGCGAATATCGTCTTATCTATTCTTTTTTTTATGTTATGTATCCATATTTTTATTCCTTTTTCTTTTCTAAGGAATTATACTGTCTTCTTTCTTCCTAAGAAACCCCCTATTCCCCTTCCGTTCTGTCTTCTTATCTCCGTAGTTCGGTTTTCCGCGATTTTTTCCATTCCTCTGTGTAAATAGCCCAATATGGGTTCACAATCAATAACATCTTCACCATCGAGAGTAACGATCAGTCGAAGAACACCATGCATTGATGGGTGGTGAGGGCCCATATTGACTATCATGAGATCTTTTCTTGTAAGCGGTAGACTCATATCCTTTCTTCCTTAATTCATTATTCCATGAATTCCTCAAAACGAGGCTCATCAAAATGCAAAATCTAAGACTACTATAAGACTACTAATAAAATAAGAAAAAAATTCGAACGATTAAATTACTGCTCCCGAATACCCAACTGACTGATTAATTTCTTATAACGTACTCTATTTTTCTTTGCCAAATAAGCCAGCAAACGTTGACGTTTTCCCAAAAGTCTTCGTAGACCTCTTTCCGATAAAAAATCTTTTTTGTGTAATTCCAAATGTGAAGCAAGTCTCCGTATCTTATTGGTGAAACTGAATACTTGAAATTCAACAGAACCCCTGTTTTCTTCTTTTTCTTCTTTAACCATAAATCCCAAAATTTTTCTACCTCCTTTCTTTTTCATGTATTTTTCTGATCAGGAAAAATAAAAAATTATGTCAGTTATTTTGAAGTTATTCTAATCTCGTACACACAAAAATTTGCAATTATTCATGTACTACTGGAATTTGGATTTATTTTATCGATGCAAATTGGATTTGGATAGAAGGGTACATTCTTTTATTTTAGATAGAAAAAACATTTTTTCTATCTAAAATAAAAGAATTTTGCTGATTTATTTATTGCTATATCCAATTTATTGAATTGATACACCATTAAATTGGTATCATTTAGCAAAATGAAACACAGCATATGCATCCATCTTTCGGCTCGAGAATTTCACGGGATAGAGATATGGTATAAGAAATAGGCTATTAAGTAACTCTAAATGAATTGTGGATACATCTGTATCCTTAACATACTGAAACGACTGCCATTATTCGTATCAAACCAATAGCGATTCATACAAGCTAAATCTTCTAATCAATGGTGGGCCAATAATGAATTTTTTTGCATATCTATTAAGACGCTTGGCCTGATTTAGAAATTGTCCAGAGTTTTTTATGTTGTTTTCATTGCAAAATGATGGATCTCCTTCCGTAACTTTCCAATTACGAGTACGAGAATTGAAAGACATGAAAATTCTCAATTCTCTACGGCGTCTAGGAGATAGATAGAATATTCTCGGGAACAAGAAAATCAGAAGAATCTTTCTCTCTATTCACTACCATTCCGCGTCTTCGACTTCTATTAGTTTCTTTTCTTCTTTAATGCAATAGCTATAGTTTGATATAGAATCAATTTCTCAAAGTAATCATATGAAAACCATTCTCTTATAGGAAATGGTTCGAAAATCGCTATTCTCAAAGAAGGTAATACAATGTATTTTCTAAGAAAAGATTGCGCTAATAACGCCAAACTTCTTCCTTCCATTCCATAACCATGTAGGACCTCATCCCAAACCTCGAAGGCTTCTTCATAGGCCTCTTGCTGGTCTTCTACCTCTAAGTGATAGGTCTCTCTCACTTTTTGCTGCAGCTTCTACAACAGTTCTTCCTTGGTTAGTTCATCTTTTTTCCTTGCCCTTTCTTCCTTAGTTTTCAACCTTACTGGAAAAAAGGAAATTGAAAGGAAATTGATTATTTTCAAGATTCCAAAAAAATCCTTAAAAATATGTTCTTTACTCGATCCCTAAAAAGAGGGGATTGTAGATATGGTTCATAGACTCCCAAAAGAACTGTTTTACGTCTTAGGCCACGCATGGTTCCAGCGATTAGCCCGCGAGTCAAATCCGCCTGAGAGTAGTCGAAAGCTATCTCACCCCAGTTCAGTATTATGGTATTCTCCTTAGGGTCAAGTAGGGGAACATCTGGGGGGAAGGTGGAGGATCATTCCAACCTTTATGGAAGGCATCCTGATGGGCTTCAGTATAAAGTTGTATGCGTTTGTGTTTATGTGAAGGAATTTCAGAAAACATCCTGATGAACCCTTTCTCGAATAAATACCAATCCTCCAGGTCCTTGTTCAATTGGAATGACCATAGGGGAACCCTTTTAGAGATTTCCTCTATTTTCTTATTAATTACTATTTTGCATAATCATCGTAAGGAGGCTCATAATCATGAAGATGAAGAGAAGACCTAATTACATAAATAATTACATAAATAAAGTAGTGATAGATAAGACCTTGCTAGACGTTCCGACCTACGACTCACACCTTTCTCCCATTTTAAGAGAGCATTCGAATCGTTAGAAAGAAGTAGTGCATAAAGACTATTTATCCACTCATTTATGCATCTCCTTATTTTTGTATTTCTTTTTCTTCTTTTATTTGTTAATCGAAAAGGAACAAAAACATTAGTCTTGAGTTTGTCTTTATTTTTCAAGTCTTTCACACGTCCTCGAGCTGGTCCGGCTAAAAAAGGATCATATTTGTCGCGCAAATATATGCCTACCTCTTCCTCTCCGATTAGGTTTTTTAATGCTTCCTTTACTAAAGGTCGATCTTTTTGACCTTTTTGGTGGAATAAATAAGTCTCGTCCTTTTATCGAGTATATCTGAAATAAGAAGTCCTTTTTCTAGAGCTTTTGTTCGCCTTTGCAATTCCTCAATTAGATTGTCTCTTTTTTGTTCATTAGTAGAAACCAAAAAATTCTATCGTTCTTTGGGGGAGAATTTTTCTGTGTGCAAATTTCTCATTTTTTGTTCTATCATTTCCTCAAAAGTGGATAAACTAAGTGGATATGTAAAAGATATTCTTTGTCTTCCATCACTTAGGCATGTATTAAAAAAATATTGCGACATTTCCTTTTGTATAGCATTGTCGAAGACCCAACCTTTTCTATATCGCAATGGACGAACCCTTTGTTTCGAATCGAATAGAAAAGTAAGGACAGGGTTTTCGAAGTATAAATAAGGCTTTTATAAAGCGTCTATTATTTTTCGATCGCTTTCTTCCAGACTTTTTTCCCATTTTTCTCTTTCGATTTCTTCTTCTAGCCCTTCTTCTACCTCTGGAACTTTATCTATCTAGGGTAGTTTATACCTTAAAAAAGGATTAGGTGTTCTTCCTAAATAGTATAAGCAGGTGCTAAATAAGAGAACAGTATAGATTTCACCCAAAGCCTCTCCCAATTCTCTCTTAGAAAACCGATTTTTGAATCCTTCGAACAGCAGTCCCGTATATAGAATAATAGCCCTATAGCCCATTTCATGAATAAAATGGGACCAATGAACCAACAAAGCTACTTGTTACAAATAACATCTTCTTGTTCCATCGAAACATATAGATGTTTGCTAATCTGGCTAACGTTGAACTTGGTAAAATAAATGGATTAAATAATTGAAAATTATTCGGGAATACGCATGGATAGAATCTTTTACGTACTTGAAATTGCTACAATAGAAATGAACCAAAAGCTAGGGTCGAACTGGGGCA